CCTTATCGGATTTGAACCGATGACTTACGCCTTACCATGGCGTTACTCTACCACTGAGTTAAAGGGGCCCCTCTTCCCTTCAATTTCTGAATGCGTTAGTTATTAGTTTATTTAATATTATAATTATATACATTTAATTTTATTTTGGAAAACAAACCCGTTACCGAAAGGGGCCTATGTATTCTTAAAATGATTTGTGAATGACGAATCAAAAAATTCTATGGAATCAGCAAAGATACGTTAGATCTAGATCAGTACATTGACAATTTTTAAAAACGGTTCATACTATGTTCATAGTATAATGTAGGTAAGGTCGGTATGCCCCCATCGTCTAGTGGTTCAGGACATCTCTCTTTCAAGGAGGCAGCGGGGATTCGACTTCCCCTGGGGGTAGGGTACTACAAAAAAAGAAGTTGATCGTGGATTATGATTATATAAATAAGCCTAAGATTTTTTTTCTGGGTCGATGCCCGAGTGGTTAATGGGGGCGGACTGTAAATTCGTTGGCAATATGTCTACGCTGGTTCAAATCCAGCTCGGCCCAACAATTCGTTGATCCATCATGAGATAATAGAATCCGTTTGTCTTTTAGAAATGTCCCTACTACAGAGGAATAAAAATTGGGATTGTAGTTCAACTGGTTAGAGCACTGCCCTGTCAAGGCGGAAGCTGCGGGTTCGAGCCCCGTCAGTCCCGACGAATCCAATAAATATTTCCATTTTCTGTGGGCGGAAGGGACGAATAGGGGTAGTAGAATCCCATTCTTGTTTCCAACAGATTTGTTTGATGAGAAAAACAAATAACTATGGCAATTTTAATTCTTTCAACTAATACCGATTGATGGTAAGGAGTCATATGTGGATTAGGAATATTATTGGTATCATCATATTCAGTATTCAAACCTTAAATTATAAAAAAAAAAAATTAATTTTTTTCTTATCCGATTCATGAACATAGTTACCTTGATAAAGTGATGCTCAGATTTCACTTTCTCTTTTCCCGACTTATATTTTGTATTTTGTATAACCTAAATTTTTAATTTGAATCTGGAGCACTCTATCTCATTCAAATCCCAACCCGAACTTTTGACATATGCGTCCCAGTACAGTACTAATTCAAAGAAAAAATATTTTTTTTTTTTTTTTTGAGAGTTCAGATATTGTTATTCATGATATTGATCCGATTCAATATCATCGAGATGTAATTTGTATTTTCATTCCATTGAATTTATAACCGAAAGGTTTCTCATCTCTATGGGATTCAATCCCGAGTTATTTATTTATTGATATTTATTGAAACGTAAAAAAATACTATGAAATTATGGAAGTCAATATTTTTGCATTTATTGCTACTATACTGTTCATTTTAGTTCCTACTGCTTTTTTACTTATCCTTTACGTAAAAACGGCTAGTCAAAATGATTTATCAAAATGATGAATTTGAAGAAAACTTGACTTCTTAGTTCTTATCAACGATTGAATAAAAAAAGAAAATGGTTCCAATGTCTCGAACTTAACTAAGGTGAACTCGAATCTGTGATATTTTATGATACTCGACAGTATGATAGAAAGAAATAGATGAATTCTTCTTTCTACCATACTATACTTACTTGTCTTGTAGTGTATTGTAGTGTAATTATAATGTATAAAGTTCTACTGTAGTATATAAAGATACAAGTAGTGTAAATTGAAATCTAATATCATATATGTATGTAATAATTATTTGTTACATTGATTTGATTTGTATGGATTACAATCAATTTGAAATAATTGAAAGCAAATTATGCCTCGCATGACTCTTAATCTAATCCATTATTATACTTGAATCCAAACTAGAATCAGAATCTAATGGAATTTTAAAATTTTGAAGAACAATCTATAAAAAAATTGATACAGTTTGATTCCCCAACTCAATTACTAGTACCTTTAGAGTCCATTTCTTCCCCATACTACAAGTGAAAGGGAAAATGTAAAGACTACCATTAAAGCAGCCCAAGCGATACTTACTATATCCATGTGAATTATGTCTCCTATTTTATTTCGGGTTTATTTCAGTATTGTTTACTTATAACTAATATTACTATATTTCTATACAATAGAACAGAGTCAAAGGAGGGTTATGACTGACTCAACACTTTTATTAATATAAATAATTCACCAAATCAATTTCTAAAAAGTTCCTAGACAATATTGTTAGCTGTTTCTGTTGATGAATAATTTGACGAATTATATCATAAGAACAGAATTTTTGGATTTCGGGTCTTTTGTTGACCAGGCGACACCCGGATTTGAACTGGGGAAAGGGGATTTGCAGTCCCGCGCCTTACCACTCGGCCATGCCGCCAAAATGATACAATACAAATTTGTATCTTGAATCCCCCTTTTTCTATGACACAAAATGATCCAAGAAAATTTTTGTTATTGATTCTTTTCAAACCCTTATCAATTCTCAATTATAACAACAATTAGGAATATATGTAAACCTAAAAATTATTATAATATGGTAATCGGATATCTTATCTAAAGTGGATTCTAAAATAATTCTCGTGCTTAAATTTTTCATTGACTTTGAATAGAGAATTCAAATTTTGATAGAACGTTACTGAGGCTGAAAAAACCGTCTATAAAAATAAACACGGAGAGAGATGTATATATATTATTGACAACTATATTAATAACTACTAAAACCCTTCTTCCTTACCTTCGTCAGTTATGTACTTCAATTATATTCTATGAATTTTTATAATACAAAGTGCTTAAGCTAAAAAACTAAGTCTATATTGTTTCTGATTATCTTTAAACAGATTGAATCCTGAATCCATTTTTAACAATATTATATAATAATTATATTATTTATATTTATTGGTAAAAATGGTTGATATTCTATACAAAACTTCATAAGTCTATGTGACACAGAATTCCGTTTCTAGGAATTTTGTATCAATTTTATTTGTATATGTTGCAGTTTCCAATTTAATTTGAGTCCAAAATTCTATTTATTTGATTCTTCCGTTCATACATATTTCATGCATGCCTATTTTATAAAGAGGGGGTTGGTTGAGTAAAATTTCATGTGATTCTGTAAACATAATAAAAATTCCACCGTTGCTAGATCGAGTCTTATAAGACTCGATCTAGCAATCAGCTATAATGGAATGAGATTTTTTCAATAAATGGGAAATTAAAAATGCTCTGGGATGGAAATGAAGGAATGTCTACAATACCGGGGTTGAATCAAATACAATTTGAAGGATTTTGTAGGTTCATTGATCAGGGCTTGATGGAAAAACTTTATAAGTTTCCAAAAATTAAAGATGCGGATCACGAAATTGAATTTCAATTATTTGTGGAAACATATCAATTAGTAGAACCGTTGATAAAAGAGAGGGATGCTGTGTATGAATCACTCACATATTCTTCTGAATTATATGTATATTCAGGATTAATTTGGAAAACCAGTAGGGATATAAAAGAACAAACCATTTTTATTGGAAACATTCCTCTAATGAATTCTCTGGGAACTTCTATAGTAAATGGAATATACAGAATTGTGATCAATCAAATATTGCAAAGCCCAGGTATTTATTACCGGTCAGAGTTAGACCATAACGGGATTTCGGTCTATACCGCTACTATAATATCAGATTGGGGAGGAAGATCAGAATTAGAGATTGATAAAAAGGAAAGGATATGGGCTCGTGTGAGTAGGAAACAAAAAATATCTATTCTAGTTCTATTATCAGCTATGGGTTCGCATCTAAGACAAATTCTAGAAAATGTTTGCTACCCCGAAATTTTCTTGTCTTTTTTAAATTTAAATGAAAAGGAGAAAAAAAGAATTGGGTCAAAAGAAAATGCCATTTTGGAGTTTTATCAACAATTTTTTTGTATAAGTGGGGATCCAGTCTTTTCTGAATCCTTATGTAAAGAATTACAACAGAAATTCTTTCAACAAAAGTGTGAATTAGGAAGTATTGGTCGACGAAATATGAATCATAGACTGAAACTTGATATACCTCAAAACAATTTATTTTTATTACCACGAGATATATTGGCAGCTGCGGATCATTTGATTGGAATGAAACTTGGAATGAGTACACTTGACAATATGAATCATCTGAAAAATAAACGTATTCGTTCTGTAGCGGATCTCTTACAAGATCAATTAGGATTGGCGCTGGTTCGTTTAGAAAATTTTGTTCAAGGTACTATATGTAGAGCAATTAGGCATAAATGGACACCGACTCCTCAGAATTTGGTAACCTCAACTCCATTAACAATCACTTATGAATCTTTTTTCGGCTTACACCCATTATCTCAAGTTTTGGATCGAACTAATCCATTGACACAAATAGTTCATGGGAGAAAATCGAGTCATTTTGGTCCTGGGGGGTTGACAGAACGAACTGCTAGTTTTCCAATACGAGATATTCATCCTAGTCACTATGGACGTATTTGCCCAATTGACACGTCTGAAGGAATAAATGTTGGTCTTATTGGATCGTTAGCAATTTATGCGAGGATTGGTCGTTGGGGATCTCTAGAAAGCCTATTTTATGTTTATGAAATTTCTGAAAAAAAAATACGGATGATTTATTTATCATCAAGTATGGATGAATACTATATGATAACGGCAGTAAATTCTTTGGTATTGAATCGAAGTATTCAGGAAGAACGGGTTGTTCCGGCTCGATACCGTCAAGAATTCCTAACTATTGCGTGGGAACAGGTTCATCTTCGAAGTATTTTTCCTTTCCAATATTTTTCTATTGGAGCTTCTCTTATTCCTTTTATAGAGCATAATGATGCAAATCGGACTTTAATGAGTTCTAATATGCAACGACAAGCGGTTCCGCTTTCGAGGTCCGAAAGGTGTATTGTTGGAACTGGGTTGGAACGGCAAGCGGCTCTAGATTCGGGTGTTAACGTTATAGCGGACCGGGGGGGTAAGATCATTTCTATCGATACTGACAAGATCCTTTTATCGGACAGTGTAAAGACTTTAAGCATTTCATTAGTTATGTATCAACGTTCCAACAAAAATACTTGTATGTTTCAAAAACAAAAAGTTTGGAAGGATAAATGCATTAAAAGGGGACATATTTTGGCTGACAGCACTGCAACGGTTGGTGGCGAACTTGCTTTGGGTAAAAACGTATTAGTAGCTTATATGTCATGGGATGGTTATAATTTTGAAGATGCAGTACTCATTAGCGAGCGTTTAGTATATGAAGATATTTACACGTCTTTTCACATACAGAAATATGAAATTCAAACTCATGTGACAAGACAAGGTCCCGAAAAGATCACTACTAAAATACCGCATTTAGAATCTCATTTACTTCGAAATTTAGACAAAAAAGGAATTGTGATGCTGGGATCTTGGGTAGAGGCAGGCGATATTTTAGTAGGTAAATTAACGCCTCAGGTGGCGAAAGAATTGTTGTATGCCCCAGAAGATAAATTATTACGCAATATACTTGGCATTCAAGTTTCCACCTCAAAAGAAACTTGTCTAAAACTACCTACAGGTGGTAGAGGTCGAGTTATTGATGTGAGATGGGGCTGGAGAAAGAGAAGTTCTAATTATAATCCAGAAACAATTTGTGTATATATTTTACAGAAACGCAAAATAAAAGTCGGTGATAAAGTGGCCGGAAGGCATGGAAATAAGGGTATCATTTCAAAAATTTTACCGAGACAAGATATGCCTTATTTGCAAGATGGAAGACCTGTTGATATGGTCTTCAACCCGTTAGGAGTACCTTCACGAATGAATGTAGGACAGATATTTGAATGCTCACTCGGGTTAGCAGGAAGTCTGCTAGATAGACATTATCGCATAGGAGCGTTTGATGAGAGATATGAACAAGATGCTTCAAGAAAACTTGTGTTTTCTGAATTATATGAAGCCAGTAGGCAAAGGGTAAATCCATGGGTATTTGAACCCGAGTATCCGGGAAAAAGTAGAATACTTGATGGAAGAACAGGGGATTCTTTTGAACAACCTGTTATCATAGGAAATCCTTATATTTTAAAATTAATTCATCAAGTTGATGATAAAATACATGGACGTTCCAGCGGACATTACGCACTTGTTACACAACAACCCCTTAGAGGAAGGGCTAAACGGGGGGGACAACGGGTAGGAGAAATGGAAGTTTGGGCTCTAGAAGGATTGGGGGTTGCTCATATTTTACAAGAGATGCTTACTTATAAATCGGATCATATTAGAGCTCGGCAGGAGGCACTTGGTACTACCATCGTTGGAAGAACAATATCTAATCCTGAGGATGCTCCAGAATCTTTTCGATTACTCGTTCGAGAACTACGATCCTTAGCTTTGGAACTGAATCATTTCCTTGTATCTGAAAAGAACTTCCGAATTATTAGGAAGGAAGTTTAATCGGAATGTATTTTCATTTTTCTTCTATGATCGATCGTTATAAACATCAACAACTACGAGTTGGCTCGGTTTCTCCTCAACAAATAAGTGCTTGGGCTAATAAAATCTTATCGAACGGAGAGAGAGTTGGAGAGGTGACAAAACCACATACTTTTCATTATAAAACTAATAAACCGGAAAAAGATGGATTATTTTGTGAAAGAATCTTTGGGCCTATAAAAAGCGGAATTTGTGCTTGTGGAAATTTTAGAATAATCGAAGATGAAAAAGAAAACCAAAAATTTTGTCAAAAATGTGGAGTTGAATTTGTGGATTCTAGAACACGACGATATCAAATGGGCTACATCAAACTGGCCTGCCCAGTAACTCATGTATGGTATTTGAAACGTCTTCCTAGTTATATTGCGAATCTTTTAGATAAACCTATTAAAGAATTAGAAGGTTTAGTATACTGCGATGTGTGATTTGATCGAAATCTAGATTTTACAGATTCGAAATGAGAAACTGTCATCCCACTCAATCCACTTGGGATGCCCCAATTCTGACATGCTTTTTGGGAGGAAATAATATAAAGCTCATAATTTTGGAGTATTCAATACTCCAAAAAAGGGGATTGATCTATGGTTGATTCCGTAACAAATCCAAATAAATAGGAATCTCCAGTTGTACTTCGTGAAAACAAAACTTCTTTATGTTTTTTTAATATTATATAATATTTAATAATATTTAAAAGAAAGAAGTGGTTAATTCCACAAAAAAAAATTTTTGTTCGAGTAAACAAATTTGTCATGGTTATAAGAGCCTATACTATCGCATATAGGCTTGAAGGACATCATAGCATAATCGTCGAAGTAAAATTAAAATATTGGGACCTAAAAGATCGAATATAACGATATAGAAACAAGTAAATCCTTTTTGATTTTTGAATTCGAAGACACTCCTTTAATTAAAGCAGATTCATGATTCGAAGGGAAGCAGAATACTCAAGAATTTCACACTTTATTTATATATTTATGTTGTACTTTTGAATAAAGAATTCAGAAAATATAAGTGAATTAAGTAAAAAAAGTCAATGAAAAATTAATTAACGAAATGGTTTTCTCTTGAAACTTGAGTAAGAAGTAGATTTTAAAGTTTTTTTATAATTTGAAAGTGAGAATCACTTTATATATTTGGTATAACTACTTGAGCCGGATGAGAGGAAACTTTCACGTCCGGTTTTGAGGGGGGGAGGAGATCCTATAGTATCCTATCCCAATTTTTCTTTTGCTAGGTCTATAATTAAAAAACCGACTTTTTTACGATTACGAGGTTCATTCGAATATGAAATTCAATCTTGGAAATATAGCATCCCCCTTTTTTTTACTACCCAAGGCTTCGATACATTTCGAAATCGCGAAATCTCTACTGGAGCAAGAGCTATCCGAGAACAATTAGCCGATCTGGATTTACGAATTATTCTAGATTATTCATTTGTTGAATGGAAAGAATTAGGGAAAGAGGGGTTCACAGGTAATGAATGGGAAGATCGAAAGGTTGGAAGAAGAAAGGATTTTTTGGTTAGACGCATGGAATTAGCTAAATATTTTATTCGAACGAATATCGAACCAGAATGGATGATTTTGTGTTTATTACCAGTTCTTCCCCCCGAACTAAGACCGATCATTCAAATAGATGGAGGTAAACTAATGAGTTCGGATATTAATGAACTATATAGAAGAGTTATCTATCGGAACAATACTCTTAATGACTTATTAATAACAAGTAGGTCTATTCCGGGGGAATTAGTAATGTGTCAAGAGAAATTGATACAAGAAGCCGTGGATACACTTCTTGATAATGGAATTCGTGGACAACCAATGAGGGATGGTCATAATAAAATTTATAAGTCGTTTTCCGGTGTAATTGAAGGAAAAGAGGGAAGATTTCGTGATACTTTGCTTGGCAAACGAGTCGATTATTCAGGACGTTCCGTTATTATCGTAGGTCCATCACTTTCATTACATCAATGTGGATTACCTCGCGAAATAGCAATAGAGCTTTTCCAAATATTTGTAATTCGCGGTCTAATTAAACAACATCTTGCTTCGAACATAGGAGTTGCGAAGAGTAAAATTCGGGACAAAGAACCCATTGTATGGGAAATACTTCAGGAAGTTATGCAAGGGCATCCTGTATTGCTGAATAGAGCACCTACTCTGCATAGATTAGGCATACAGGCATTCCAACCTATTTTAGTGGAAGGCCGTGCTATTTGTTTACATCCATTAGTTTGTAAAGGATTCAATGCAGATTTTGATGGAGATCAAATGGCTGTTCATGCGCCTTTATCTTTGGAAGCTCAAGCGGAGGCTCGTTTCCTTATGTTTTCTCATATGAATCTATTGTCTCCAGCTATTGGAGATCCCATTTCTGTGCCAACTCAAGATATGCTTATTGGACTCTATTTATTAACGATCAGAAATAGCCGAACTATTTGTGCAAATCGGTATAACCCGTGGAATTTTAAAAACAATAACTCTCAAAATGAAAGAGTTGATAATAATCATGATACTAAATATACAAAAAAATACCCTTTTTCTAATTCTTATGATGCAATTGGAACCTCTCGGCAGAAAATAAGCAATTTAGATATAGATAGTCTTTTGTGGCTTCGGTGGCGACTAGATCAACACTTTATTGCTTCAAGAGAAGCTCCTATCGAAGTTCATTATGAATCCTTGGGTACTTATCATGACATTTACGAACACTATCTAAAAGTAAGAAGTGTAAAAAAAGAAATTCGTTGTATATACATTCGAACTACGATTGGTCATATTTCCCTTTATAGAGAAATCGACGAGGCCATACAAGGATTTTCTCGGGCTTGCTCATAGGGTACCTAATCATATGTTACTTAATTTAAGCAATTCTATGCAATTCGATAGATTATAGATACCGATGAAAGGTCATGTCTCAATGGTTCAACTAGTATCATAGTTCCTCCCCTTCCACGTGAATTACGATCGATAAAAGGAAGTTTTTGAATCACCGACTTAAACGAATTGTTGAATCCTACTCAGCAGAATATAGAGGTAGTACTTATGGCAGAAGGGGTCAATTTGGTCTTTCACAATAAAATAATAGATGGAACTGCCATGAAACGACTTATTAACGGATTATTGAATCATTTCGGAATGGCATATACATCACACATCTTGGATCAAGTAAAAACTCTGGGTTTTCAGCAAGCCACTGCTACATCTATTTCATTAGGAATTGATGATCTTTTAACAGTTCCTACGAAAAGATGGCTAATCCAAGATGCTGAAAAACAAAGTTTCATTTTGGAAAAACACTATCATGATGGGAGTATACACGCGGTAGAAAAATTACGTCAATCTATTGAGATATGGTATATTACAAGTGACTATTTGCGACAAGAAATGAATCCCAATTTTAGGATGACTGATCCCCTTAATCCCGTCCATTTAATGTCATTTTCGGGAGCTAGAGGAAATGCATCTCAGGTACATCAATTAGTCGGTATGAGAGGATTAATGTCGGATCCCCAAGGACAAATGATTGATTTACCCATTCAAAGCAATTTATGCGAAGGCCTTTCCTTAACAGAATATATTATTTCTTGCTACGGAGCTCGCAAAGGAGTTGTCGATACTGCTGTACGAACATCAGATGCTGGATATCTTACACGCAGACTTGTTGAAGTAGTTCAACACATTGTGGTACGTAGAACGGATTGCGGAACTATACAAAGTATTTCTGTGAATCCTCGAAAAGGGATGCTGCTGGAAAGAATTTTTGGTCGTGTATTAGCAGATGATATATATACGGGTTCTCGATGTATTGCCGCCCGTAATCAAGATATTGGAATTGGACTTGCCAATCGATTAAGAACCTTTAGAGGACAACCAATATCTATTCGAACCCCCTTTACGTGTAGAGGTACATCTTGGATCTGTCGATTATGTTATGGTCGGAGTCCTACTCATGGCGACCTCGTCGAATTAGGAGAAGCTGTAGGTATTATTGCGGGTCAATCTATTGGAGAACCGGGTACTCAACTGACATTAAGAACTTTTCATACCGGTGGAGTATTCACAGGGGGGACTGCAGGACATGTACGGGCCCCTTCTAATGGAAAAATAAAATTCAATGAGTATTTGGTTCATCCCACACGTACACGTCACGGACACCCTGCTTTTATATGTTATATCGATTTGTATGTAATTATTGAGAGTGCCGATTTTATACATAACGTGAAGGTTCCACCAAAAAGCTTTCTTTTAGTTCAAAATGATCAATATGTAAAATCGGAACAGGCGATTGCTGAGATTCATTCGGGAATATCTACTTTGAATTTAAAAGAGAGAGTTCGAAAACATATTTCTTCTGAATTAGAGGGAGAAATGCATTGGAGTACCGATGTGTATCATGCACCTATATTTACATATAGTAATGTTCATCTCTTACCAAAAACAAGTAATTTATGGATATTATCGGGAGTTCCGTGCCGATCCACCGTAGCCCCACTTTTGCTACACAAGGATCAAGATCAAATGAAGGTTTATTCTCGTTCTGTCGAACGAAAATTTTTTTCTAACCTATTAGTGAATAATGATCAAGTGAGACATAAATTCTTTAGTTTTCATTTTTCTGGTAAAAAAGAAAAGAGCATTCCTGATTATTCAGAACTTAATCGAATCATATACACAGATCGTTATAATCTCCTATATACATTCATTAATTCTGATCTATTGGCAAAGAGGCGTAAAAACAGATTTTTCATCCCATTTCAATCAATTCCAGAACGAGAAAAAGAACTAATGTTCCATTCGGGTATAGTGATTGAATTATCCATAAATGTTATTTTCTGTAGAAAAAAAATAATTATTGCATATTTCGATGATCCTAGATACAAAAGAAATAATTCTGGAATTAATAAATATGAGACTATAGAGTCATATTCAATCGTTAAAAAAGAGGATTTGGTTGAGTATCGAAGAGTTAAAAAAATTGGTAAAGGAAAAAACAAAAAAGATAAACTATTTTTCATTCCAGAGGAAGTGCATATCTTACCTCGATCTTCTTCCATAATGGTACGAAACAGTAGTATCATTGGAATAGGTACACGAATCGCTTTAAATAGAAGAAGCAGTGCATGTGGATTGGTACGAGTGGAGATAAAAAAAAAAAAAATTGAATTAACAATTATTTCTGGAGATATCTATTTTACTGGAAAAACCAATACTGTAAAAACAGATAAGCTATTCCTCCACAGTGACATCTTGATATCACCAAGACCTGGAAAAACAAATTCCAAGGAATTCAAAAAAAAACGGAAAAATTGGGTTTATGTCCAACGGATTCCATTTACCAAGAAAAAGTATTTTGTTTTGGTTCGACCTGTAATCATATCTGAATCAGCGGGGGGTATAAGTTTAACAACACTCTTCCCGCAAGATGTGTTACAGGAAGCGGATAATGTTCAACTTCAAGTTGTCAATTCTATCGTGAGTAAACTCACCATTTTGGGAGGATTTTCTGGCATAAGTATTCAATTATTTCGGACGTGTTTAGTATTGAATTGGAACCAAGACAAAAAAGAATTTTCGATGGAACAGGCCTATACTTCCCTTGTTGAAGTAAGAGCAAAGGGTTTAATGCGCGATTTTCTAAGAATTGACTTAATGAAATCTCCTATTTCGTATACCGGAAAAAGAAATGATCCGCCAGGTTCAAGATTTATTTCTGATAATAGATCAGATCGTATCAATATCAATCCCTTTTATTATAAGACAAGAAAGATTCAAAAATCGCTTAGCCAAAATCAAGGAACTATTCGTACGTTTTCATTATTGAATAGAAATAATGAATATAAACCTTTGATAATTTTGTCATCATCTAATTGTTCTCGAACAGGTTTATTCAACGGTGTAAAATATCACAATATAAAAAACAAATCCATTAAAAGAAATTCCAGAATTGATTTGTTGGGCCCTGTAGGAACAGCCCTTCCAATTGTAAATTTGGATTTATTTTACTATTTCATAACTCATAATCAGATCTTGGTAACTAACTATTTGCAACTTGACAATTTAAAAAAGATTTTTGAAGTACTTAAATTTTATTTCATAGATGAAAATGGAATAATTTATAATAATAATATCGGTATAGGTAGTAACAGAATTTGGAATCTATTCCATTTGAATTGGTATTTTCTCCACTATAATTATTGTGAAGAGACATCCACAATAATGAGTCTTGGACAGTTTATTTGTGACAATGTATGTATAACAAAAAATGTATCACACAAAAAATCCGGACAAGTCTTAATTGTTCAAATTAGTTCTGTAGTAATAAGAGCAGCTCAGCCTTATTTAGCCACTCCCGGCGCAACTGTTCATGGCCATTATGGGGAAATCTTTTACGAAGGAGATACATTAGTTACATTTATATATGAAAAATCAAAATCTGGTGATATAACACAGGGTCTTCAAAAGGTGGAACAGGTCTTAGAAGTGCGTTCGGTTGATTCAATATCAATGAATCTAGAAAGGGTGGTTAGGAGTTGGAACGAACGTATAACAAGAATTCTTGGCATTCCGTGGGGTTTCTTGATTGGTGCTGAGCTAACTAGAGTACAAAGTCGTATTTCTTTGGTTCATAAGATCCAAGAAATTTATCGATCTCAGGGGGTTCAAATTCATAATAAACATATAGAGATGATTGTACATCAAATAACATCAAAAGTGTTGGTATCCGAAGATGGAATGTCTAATGTTTTTTTACCTGGAGAGTTGATTGGATTGTTACGAGCGAAGCGAACGGGGCGTGCTTTTGAAGAAGCCATTTGTTATCAAGTTATATTATTGGGAATAACGAGAACAGCTTTGAACACTAAAAGTTTTATATCCGAAGCGAGTTTTCAAGAAACCGCTCGAGTTTTAGCAAAAGCCTCTCTCCGGGGTCGTATTGATTGGTTGAAAGGGTTGAAAGAAAATGTTGTTTTGGGGAGTATGATACCCGCTGGGACTGGATTTAAAGGATTTACGCACTGTTCAAGGCAAGATAACAACATTCCTTTAGAACCCTCAAAAACAAATAGATTCGGGGTGGAAATGGGAGATATTTTGTTCTACCACAGAAGATTTTTGGATTCTTCCATTTTAAACGATTCTCAGAAGATATATCAGAACAATTATTTTATAGGATTTAAGGATTCTTAAAATAAGAACGGATTTTTCCTTCTAATTCTGCGAATTGTGTCAGTTTCAATAGAAACGAATTAACTAACAGTTAATTATTGGTAGAAGATAAGGTTCCGTCGGAACAACTTTTTTACAGTCCTTCGTCTCTTTTTTTGTTTTTTTTTTTTGAAAAAACAAAAAAAAAGAGGAAGTGTGAGGAAAAATGGCAAGAAGGTATTGGAACATAAATTTGGAAGAGATGATGGAGTCAGGAGTTCATTTTGGTCATGGTACAAGAAAATGGAATCCTAGAATGGTACCTTATATCTCTGGAAAGCGCAACGGTATTCATATTCCAAATCTTACTATAACTGCTCGGTTTTTATCAAAAGCTTGTGATTTGGTTTTTGATGCATCAAGTAGAGAAAAACAATTTTTAATTGTTGGTACAAAGAATAAAGTAGCTAATTCAGTAGCATGGGCTGCAATACGGGCTCAGTGTCATTATGTTAATAAAAAATGGCTCGGTGGGATGTTAACGAATTGGTACACTACAGAAATGAGACTTCATAAGTTCAGGAATTTGAGAGCGGAACAAAAAATGGGAAAACTAGAACACCTTCCAAAAAGGGATGCGGCTGTGTTGAAGAGACAATTATTTCATTTACAAACATATATGGGTGGAATTAAATATATGGAGAGGTTGCCTGATATTGTAATCATCGTTGATCAGCAAGAAGAATATACGGCTATTCGAGAATGTATTACTTTGGGAATTCCAACGATTTGTTTTATCGATACAAATTGTGACCCCGATCTCGCGGATATTTCGATTCCGTCAAATGATGATACTACAGCTTCAATCCGATTAGTTCTTAACAAATTAGTATTCGCAATTTGTGAAGGTCGTTTTAGCTTTATACGAAATCCTTGAGTATATGAGTATACTAATATAATAATAGTTTTAAAAAGATAGTAAGATAAAGAACTTCAGAACCCCATAAGATTTAGATAATCAATTAAATCGCAAAAATAAAAAGAAATAAAGATAAAATAAAAAATCTAGAATATATGATTCATATAGTCAAGTTAAGAAAGAGGCAGTTGAATCAAAATAATTAAAAAAAAAGTTTTATTTTTAGCCGAGGTCAATATGGATGTTCTATTATGTTCCACCAATATCCTAACCAATACCCTAAAGGGTTTATACAATATATCCGATGTGGAAGTAGGCCAACATTTCTATTGGCAAATAGTAGGTTTTCAAGTCCATGCTCAAGTACTTATTACTTCTTGGGTTGTCATTGCTATCTTATTAGGTTCAGCCATTTTAGCTGTTCGAAATCCACAAACCATTCCCACTGCCGATCAGAATTTTTTCGAATATATCCTTGAATTCATTCGA